AAAGTGACAATATCCAGATATTGTACATCGAGACATTTTGGGAGTAGAGAGCGCTAGAAGGGACTTTCCTGTTTCCGGGGGGTTTGCAGGAGTAATAAGAGTCCTAGTAGTTTAGGGGGGTAGGGGGGGTTTAACGCGCAAAAGCCGAAATAACAAGGAGACACTCAGGGGGTCATATGATAAGTATTGTAGGAGAAAAAATTCAGTCTTATGCTCTTGATATCACTTATGCAATTCTTCAGTTATTATCTTTCCACCATTAACAATTATTATTTAACCTAGGGTTAAATGTTCCGCCTTGTCAGCTATTCCCGTGTGCACTCTGAAATGCCAAGTGAAAGGAAAACAAAAAAAAGATACCAGCTGCCCGCTGGAGTGAATGCTCGGCATGGTGGGTAACGGGTAATATGTACTCCACCATTAACTTATGCCAGCGTCAAGGAAAGAATGGGGAATGGTACCTAGTTATGTTCCTGAAATAGGAACCAAATGCCAGGAATAATTCAAGAAGTGAAACCCCCACGATTTCTGTCCCTGACCATCAATAAGAGTTAACATTAAGAAATCAACTGATGGTGGTCTCTTACTACATTAAATAACTGATCTTCAGGGATTTTGAGTCCTGGTATAACTAGACTTATGATTTTAGGTGCTCGGGCTTAAACTTACTTATGGCTTTTATTCCATTTATGGGTTCTTCTATTAATGGTGTTGTTGGTTTTCATGGTGATAAACTGTGGTTAAAATCATTTTTGGTCGTTAAGTGGGGCAATGTCCTCTATCAATGTAAATGGTTAATATAAGTGAATGGGGATAATACATATACTTGTATTTTACATACATTTCCATACATTGGAGGATGAGGCAGAGCCCGGCAAAGAATAGTTAAATTTAGAATCCTAGCTTTGGGAGTTAGGGGTAGGGGTTAAAATCCCCTTTCTTTGAAGCAATAGGAAGGATTTTAACCTTCGACGTCAGGCTTACAAGGCCTGCGCTCTGGTGCTGAGCTACTAGTGCATTGTCATTCAAGGATTTTATTTTCTATTCAGTTCACAGCAGGAGCAAGAACTAAAAAGAGGGAGAAGTAGACTAATGAGGCGATTTGACCAATAATAACGTAAGGGTGTTCGACGGGTATTCCTCCGATTCATGTTAGGATGAAAACGTCTGCTACTAGAGCTCAGAACAGGAACTGTGCGAGAGGGCGGAAGGTTAAGCTTCGTTGTTTAGAGGTGTGCAGGATAGGTACTAAAAGAAGAACCAAGATTGAGGAGAGGAGGGCTAGGACTCCCCCCAGCTTGTTGGGGATGGATCGGAGGATGGCATAGGCAAAGAGGAAATATCACTCTGGTTTAATATGGGGAGGGGTCACTAGTGGATTGGCTGGTGTAAAATTGTCTGGGTCCCCTAGGAGGTTAGGGGAAAATAGGGCTAGGGAGATGAGGGCGATGAGGAGGGCTGCGAAGCCTAGGACGTCTTTGTAAGAGAAATATGGGTGAAAGGAGATCTTGTCAGCATCGGAGTTAATACCGGTGGGGTTATTTGACCCTGATTCATGTAAGAAGATTAAGTGTACGAGGGTTGCAGCTGCAATAACAAAGGGGAGGAGGAAGTGGAAGGCGAAGAATCGAGTGAGGGTGGCGTTGTCTACTGAGAAGCCCCCTCAGATCCATTGGACAAGGGAATTCCCAACGTAAGGAACGGCGGAAAGAAGGTTGGTAATTACAGTGGCACCTCAGAAGGACATTTGGCCTCAGGGCAGGACGTATCCTACGAAGGCAGTTATTATTACAAGGAGTAGTAGGACGACTCCCACGTTTCAAGTTTCTTTGTTAAGGAAAGAGCCGTAATAAAGGCCCCGCCCAATGTGAAGATAAATACAGATAAAGAAAAAGGATGCTCCATTGGCATGTATATTTCGGATAAGTCAGCCATAGTTGACATCTCGGCAGATATGGGTGACGGATGAGAAGGCTGTGGCAATGTCAGAGGTATAGTGTATAGCAAGGAAAAGGCCTGTTAGGATTTGGGCAATAAGGCAGAGGCCTAGCAGTGAGCCAAAGTTTCATCATGCGGAGATGTTGGCGGGAGTAGGAAGGTCGACGACTGCGTCGTTGGCGATTTTTAGGAGGGGGTGGGTTTTTCGTAGATTTGCCATAAGGGTTCTTGTAGTTGAATACAACGGTGGTTTTTCAAGCCATTGGTCCTGGTTAAAGCCCTGGTAAGAACTATGGCTTATATTATGTACTTTTTTTTATTTGGTCTCATTTTAGGACTAGCGGCAGTTGCCTCCAATCCTTCACCTTATTTTGCTGCATTAGGGTTGGTTGTAGTGGCAGGAATGGGGTGCGGGGTTTTGGTGAGTTACGGGGGATCTTTTTTGTCCTTAATTCTATTTTTAATTTATCTAGGGGGCATACTAGTTGTGTTTGCTTATTCGGCAGCGTTGGCTGCCGAGCCATACCCAGAGGGTTGGGGGAGTTGGCCAGTACTAGGGGTGATAGTGGCGTATGTTCTAGGGGTCGTATCGGTCGGAGGGGTTTTCTGGGGCGGGTGATATGATGGGGCCTGGTTCCCTGCCGACGAATTTGAGGAGCTATCTGTTTTTCGGGGAGATATTGGAGGAGTCTCGTTAATATATTCTATGGGGGGAGGTTTGCTGGTCTTAGGGGCGTGAGTGCTCTTGTTAACTCTGTTTGTAGTGTTGGAACTGACCCGGGGCTTAAGCCGTGGGGCGCTTCGAGCGGTTTAGTGGAAGAGGAGTATGGCAAGGGCCAGAGTAAAGAAGAAAAGTGAGAGGTAGGTTTTGATTATCCCCTGTTGGATGTTGTTTGTTGTGGTGATAGCAGGGATGTTAAGGCGGGCTGTTGCTTTAGGCCCTGTTTTTTCTAGCCAGGTCTGGTCAATTATCTGTGCCGCGATGGCCTGTCCTAAAACAAGGCCTAGTTTTGGAACGAGGCGGTGGGCAATTGAAGGAAAAAAGCCTAGCATGTTAGAGAAGTGGTGAGGGTTTAGGTGAGGGGTAGATTTAAACTGTTTAGAGGTTATAGCTGCCAGTTCAAGGGCTGTAAGGAGGCCAAGGATTGTAACGGCTAAGGCGGCCAACTTAAGGAGGGGGGGTATAGATATAATAGGTGTTTTGGAAGGAAGGGTGTTGGCGGTAATTAGGAGGCCGGCGAGGATACTTCCTCAAGCAAGTCGTTTGATAGGGTTGATAACAGCGGGGGTGTTTTCATTAATTGGGGGAAGGGGGTTAAATCGGGGGTGGCCTATTGTAACAAAAAAAACAACTCGTAAGCTGTAGACTGCTGTAAAAGCAGTTGCAATTAGGGTCAAGATAAGGGCTCAGGCGTTTAGGTAGGATGTGTTTAATGCTTCAATGATTGCGTCTTTTGAAAAGAACCCAGCTAGGAAGGGGGTGCCCGTGAGGGCAAGGCTCCCAATGGTTAGGCAGGAGGAGGTGAGGGGAGTAAGGTGGTGCATGCCTCCTATTTTGCGGATGTCTTGCTCGTCGTTAAGGCTATGGATAATGGAGCCGGAGCAGAGGAAAAGTATTGCTTTGAAAAAGGCATGGGTACAGATGTGAAGAAAAGCTAGTTGCGGCTGGTTTAGTCCGATCGTTACTATTATGAGGCCGAGTTGGCTGGATGTAGAGAATGCGACGATCTTTTTGATGTCATTTTGTGTGAGTGCACAGGTGGCTGTAAAGAGGGTGGTAAGGGCCCCGAGACAGAGGCAAAGGGTGAGTGCTGTTTGGTTTTTTTCTAAAAGAGGGCTTAGACGGATAAGGAGGAAAATCCCTGCTACAACCATAGTGCTGGAGTGAAGAAGGGCAGAGACCGGCGTAGGGCCTTCCATGGCGGAAGGAAGTCAGGGGTGAAGGCCAAATTGGGCGGATTTTCCGGTGGCAGCTAGGATAAGGGCCACGAGGGGAAGTGTGAGGTCTATATGTTCTGTGGAAAAAAATACTTGTTGGAACTCTCAGGAGTCAAGGTTTATAGCGACTCAAGCTATGGCTAAGATGAGTCCAATGTCCCCAACACGGTTATAGAGAACTGCTTGGAGGGCTGCGGTGTTAGCATCAGCTCGGCCATGCCACCACCCAATTAGTAAGAAAGACATGATTCCAACTCCTTCTCAGCCGATGAAGAGTTGAAACATATTATTTGCTGTAACTAAGATAATTATGGCAATTAGGAAGATTAATAAATATTTAAAAAACCGATGTTTGTTAGGGTCAGCGTGTATATATCATGTGGCGAACTCTAGAATGGACCAAGTGACGTAGAAGGCGATAGGGGTGAAGATAATTGAGTAAAAGTCGTATTTTAAGCTCACATTGACTTCAAAGTTTAGGGTACTTATTCAGGTTCAGCCAATGGTAATAGCCTCCATGCCTTCATTTAAAAAGAGGCAAAGGGGGAGGAGGCTAATAAAGAAGGAAAGCATTACTGCTGTTTTAACTTTTTGGAGTACAAGATCTGGGGAGGGGGGTTTAGGGGAAAAGGTTATAATAATGGGGTAAAGTAGAACGAGGAAAATTAGGAGAAAGGAGGAGGTTATTATTAGGGGGGCTGATTGCATAGCTGCTACTTGGATTTGCACCAAGAGTTTTTGGTTCCTAAGACCAATGGATGAGCTGTTATCCTTTAGGAGCGTTTCGAGCGAGCCTTGGAGTTTAACCATGGGGGTGAAGATTAGCAGTCATCGGTGCTTTCGAGCCTCTCTCGGTGAATAAGAGGGGTCTAACCTCCATCTCTAGAATCACAATCTAGCGCTTTTTTTAAACTATATCGACAGGCGGTTCAGCCTCAAATTAGGCCCGGCTTCAGGATTAGGAGAAGAAGGGGAAGGAGGTGAAGGGTAATCAGTAGGTGTTCTCGTGAGTGGGTGGGGTTTATTGCAATTATATGTTGGGGGAGGGGGCCTCGTTGTGTTATTAGGAACATATAAAGGGAGTAGCCGGCTGTAATTAAAGTTCCGGCTCCTGTTAAAATTAGGGTTCAGGGGGACCAGTTGAACAGGGAAGTCAAAATTATCAACTCTCCTATTAAGTTAGGGAGAGGGGGGAGGGCAAGGTTGGCCAGGCTGGCAAGGAATCATCAGGTGGTTATTAAGGGAAACACCATTTGTAGTCCTCGGGCAAGGACTATAGTCCGGCTGTGTGTCCGCTCATAGTTGGTGTTGGCAAGACAGAAAAGAGCAGAAGAAGTGAGGCCGTGTGAAATTATAAGAATTAGAGCTCCTGTGAACCCTCAGGGGGTCTGGATAAGAATGCCTGCGGCAACAAGGCCCATGTGGCTAACAGAAGAGTAAGCAATAAGGGATTTGAGATCTGTTTGACGGAGACAGATGCTTCCGGTTATAATAACCCCTCACAGGGCTAAAATAATAAAAGGGTAGCTTAATTCTTTGGTCAGGGGTTCGAGCATAATTATTATTCGTATTATGCCGTAACCCCCAAGTTTTAGGAGAACGGCTGCTAGGATTATTGACCCAGCGATAGGGGCCTCTACGTGTGCTTTGGGGAGCCAGAGGTGGGCCCCGTAAAGGGGCATTTTTACTAGGAAGGCGAGTAAACAGCCTACCCACCAGACCTTGTCTGCATAGGAGGTGAGCGAGTAAGAAGGGGTGTATTGAAGAATAAGGAGTGATAGGGTGCCGGAGGAGTTTTGAAGGAGGAGAAGTGCAACTAGAAGGGGCAGGGAGCCTGCTAAAGTATAAAATAAGAAGTAGGCCCCTGCATTTAGGCGTTCTATCTGATTACCTCAGCGAGTAATAAGAAAGAGGGTGGGGATAAGGGTTGCTTCAAATATAACGTAAAACATGATCACTTCGGTAGCACCAAAGGCTATGATTAGGAAGATTTGTAGGGAGGCAAGGAGTGAAATGTAGGACCGTTGACGGTTAACTGGCTCGGCCTTTATATGGTTCTGGCTCGCTAAGATTATTAGGGGGAGAAGCCAGCATGTGAGGACAAGAAGGGGGGAGGACAGGGGGTCTGTAGCTAGGTAAAGGGTGAGGCAAGCTCAACCTGTTTCTACAGGTATCTTTAGTCACGAAAGACTAACAAGGGCAATAAGCAGGCTGTGTATAAGGGTAGCTGATCAGAGAGATTTGTTAGGGATAAGTCAGGTGATTGGGAGGAGCATAATTGTTGGTAGGAGTACTTTTAGCATTGTAGGAGGCTTAGGCTTTGTAAGTGGTCTGTGCCGTGGGTTCGGGCGGTTGCGACAAGAAGTGCTAGGCCCGCGCTTGCTTCACAGGCTGAGAATGCTAAAAGGAGTATTGGAGGGGCTGAGAAGCTAGTGGAGTCAAGTTGGAGTATCCATAGGGACAGTGCAATAAAAAGGGAGAGTATTATACCTTCAAGGCAGAGAAGTGCGGATAGAAGATGGGTTCGGTGAAATGCAAGGCCAGCTAAACCTAAGAAGAAGGCGGAGGAGTAGGCGAAGTGTGTTGGGGTCATTAAGCAGTTGTGGACTTTAACCATAAGCTTCTGAGCCGAAATCAGATATTTTTTTTAAACTAACAGCTTATTCAGCTCATTCTAGGCCTCCTTGCATTCATTCATAGATTAGGCCAAGTGTAAGAAGGATGAGGACAGCTGAGGCCCACATAAAGGTTGTTAAGGGGGAGGAGAGCTGGTCTCCCCAGGGAAGGGGGAGGAGGAGGGCAATTTCTAGGTCAAATAGGAGGAAAAGAATTGCGACGAGGAAAAATCGAAGAGAGAAAGGGAGGCGAGCCGACCCTAGGGGGTCGAAGCCGCATTCATAGGGGGAGAGCTTTTCATAATCTGGGCTCATTTGAGGGAGTCAAAATGAAACGATGGCTAGAACAGTGGAGAGGAGGATAGAAATAGTAATAATGGTAAGGACTAAGTTCATTATCATTCCTTGGACTTTAACCAAGACTGAGTGATTGGAAGTCACATGTACTGTTTAATACTAGAAAGATTATGAGCCTCATCAATAGATAGAGATGTAGAGGAATAGTCAGACGACATCTACGAAGTGTCAGTATCAGGCAGCTGCTTCAAATCCGAAGTGGTGCTCAGATGTAAAGTGAAAATGAACTTGGCGAAGTAAGCAGACAGCTAGGAAGGTGGAGCCAATAATTACATGGAGGCCGTGGAAGCCGGTTGCTACAAAGAATGTTGAGCCGTAGACCCCGTCTGCAATTGTAAAAGGGGCTTCATAATATTCGAGTCCTTGAAGGAGGGAAAAATAGAGGCCAAGGAGAATGGTTAGTGTGAGGGATTGAATGGCTTGTTTACGTAGGCCTTCTATCATGCTGTGGTGGGCCCAGGTTACTGTCACACCGGATGCAAGGAGAACGGCTGTATTGAGCAGGGGGACTTCAAAGGGGTCTAGTGTTGTAATGCCGGTAGGGGGTCAGCAACCTCCTAGTTCAGGGGTGGGGGCAAGGCTTGCATGATAGAATGCTCAGAAGAACCCTAGGAAGAAGAAGACTTCAGAAGTAATAAAAAGAATTATCCCGTAGCGGAGGCCTTTTTGGACGGGGGGAGTGTGGTGACCTTGAAATGTGCCTTCTCGGACAATGTCACGTCATCACTGGTACATTGTTAAGAGGAGTAGAATTAAACCAAGAGTTATTAGAGTGGTAGTGTGGAAATGCATTCAGATTGCTAATCCAGAGGTTATTAATAGGGCAGCGACTGCCCCCGTGAGGGGCCAAGGGCTTGGGTCTACTATGTGGTATGCGTGTGCTTGATGGGCCATTAGGTGTTTTCTTGGAGGTAAAGGCTTAAAAGAAGGACGAAGACATAGGCTTGAATTAGGGCAACAGCTACTTCAAGGAGAGTAAGGAGGAAAAGGAGGACTGTTGTTAGAATAGCAACCACGGGTATTTGATACATAAGGGTAATGGCGGCAGTTGCGATTAGCTGGATTAATAAATGACCTGCTGTTAGATTGGCTGTCAGCCGTACACCAAGCGCGAGGGGGCGAATAAAGAGACTAGTTGTTTCAATAATAATTAGGACGGGGATGAGAGGGGTGGGTGTGCCTTCAGGGAGAAGGTGGCCTAATGCATGTGTTAATTGGTTTCGTAGGCCAATAATGACGGTAGCCAACCAGAGAGGAACAGCGAGGGCTATATTTAAAGAAAGTTGTGTTGTAGGGGTGAAAGTGTAAGGGAGGAGGCCACACATGTTAAGGGTGAATAGGAAGAGTATTAAGGAGGTGAGGAGGGCGGCTCAGTGGTGGGCTCCTGGGGACATAGGTTGAAAAATCTGTTGAGTAAAACGGTTAATAAACCAATTTTGGAGGGTAATTAGGCGGTTATCTAATCAGCGTGGTGAGGGCTGAGGAAACAATAGCCAGGGGAGGGTTAGAGCTAGGGCAATAAGGGGGACGCCTAGGAAGGTGGGGCTTATGAATTGGTCAAAGAAGCTTGGTGTCATGGTCAGGTTCAGGGCTCTGTTTTAGGTTTTTCTATGGCTTGAGAAGTTGGGTTATTGGGGAAGGTATGGGCAAGCACTTTTGGGGGGATTAGGGTAAGAAAAATGAATCAGGAGAAGACGAGAATGGCGAATCAGGGGCCAGGATTAAGCTGGGGCATTTCGTTAGGGGTGGGTGGGAGCCACCAATCTTTAGCTTAAAAGGCTAACGCTTGTCCCCTTATTTAGCTTCCTAGCGAAGAATCTTCAGATATTAAAGAGGTTCAGTGTTCGAAGTAGATTAGTGGGACGGCCTCGACAACAATAGGTATAAAGCTGTGATTTGCTCCGCAAATCTCAGAACATTGTCCGTAAAAGACTCCTGGTCGGGATGCAATAAAGGCTGTTTGGTTTAAGCGTCCTGGGACTGCGTCTATTTTAATGCCGAGGCTTGGGACAGCTCAGGAGTGAAGGACGTCTTCTGCTGATACTAAGACTCGGATAGGGGATGCAACGGGGATTACTATGCGGTTGTCTACTTCTAGCAGGCGAAATTGCCCTGGAAGGAGGTCTCGTGTTGGGACTATGTAGGAGTCGAAGCCAATGTCTGTGTAGTCTGTGTATTCGTAGCTTCAGTACCATTGATGGCCTACAGCTTTAATTGTGAGGTGGGGGTCATTAATTTCATCTATAAGATATAGAATTCGTAGGGAAGGAAGGGCAATAAGAATTAGAATAATTGCAGGGAGAACGGTTCAAATAATTTCAATTTCTTGGGAGTCGAGGATGAACTTGTTAGTTAGCTTGGTAGTTACCATGGCTACAATAATATAGAGCACGAAGGTGCTAATTAGAAAGACGATTATTAGTGCGTGGTCGTGAAAGTGGAGAAGTTCTTCTATTACGGGTGAGGCTGCATCTTGGAATCCTAGTTGGGAGGGGTATGCCATGTGATAAGACACGCGGGGGTTTAACCCACGACTCTACCTTGACAAAGTAGTGTAATAACAGTTTTACTAGTGTCTTATGAAGAAAGTGACAGAGTGGTCTTGTGGTTGGCTTGAAACCAATTTACGGGGGTTCAATTCCTCCCTTTCTCGTTTAGGGGCCTAGTTAGCTCGTTGAACTTGAACAAATGCAGGCTCTTCAAAGGTATGGTAGGGAGGAGGACATCCGTGAAGTCATTCTACATTGGTTGTAGAGAATTCCACTGATAGGACTTCGCGTTTGGCGGCGAAGGCTTCTCAGAGGATGAAGAGGAACATTACGACGGCAACGAGAGAGACTAAAGAGCCAATAGAAGAGACTGTATTTCATAGTGTATATGCGTCTGGGTAATCAGAGTATCGTCGAGGTATACCTGCAAGGCCTAGGAAGTGTTGGGGGAAGAAGGTTAAATTTACCCCTCCGAACATAATGGCGAAGTGGATCTTTGTTCAGGTTTCATGAAGGGTATAGCCTGAGAACAGGGGGAATCAGTGGACGAAGGCGGCCATAATTGCAAATACAGCTCCTATAGATAGGACATAGTGGAAGTGGGCAACTACGTAGTACGTGTCATGAAGGACAATATCAAGGGAGGAGTTGGCTAAGACGATCCCTGTTAGACCTCCTACTGTGAAGAGAAAGATAAAACCAAGGGCTCAGAGAAGAGGGGTTTCTCATTTGATTGACCCCCCGTGAAGGGTTGCAAGTCAGCTAAAGACTTTTACCCCGGTAGGGATTGCGATAATCATTGTAGCGGAGGTAAAGTAGGCTCGGGTGTCGACATCCATTCCTACGGTGAATATGTGGTGAGCTCAGACAATGAAGCCAAGGAGGCCAATAGCCATTATTGCTCAGACCATTCCTATGTAGCCGAAGGGTTCTTTTTTACCCGAGTAGTATGCCACGATGTGAGAAATTATTCCGAATCCTGGGAGGATTAGAATATAGACTTCAGGGTGCCCAAAGAATCAGAATAGGTGTTGATAGAGAATAGGATCCCCTCCTCCTGCAGGGTCAAAGAATGTGGTGTTAAGGTTCCGATCCGTGAGGAGCATTGTGATTCCGGCGGCTAAAACGGGGAGGGAAAGGAGAAGCAGAACCGCTGTAATTAGAACGGCTCAGACGAAAAGAGGGGTTTGATATTGAGAAATTGCTGGGGGTTTTATGTTAATAATTGTGGTGATAAAATTGATGGCCCCAAGAATTGAAGAGACCCCTGCTAGATGAAGAGAAAAAATTGTTAGATCTACGGAGGCCCCTGCGTGGGCGAGGTTGCCGGCAAGAGGGGGGTAGACTGTTCAGCCAGTTCCTGCCCCTGCTTCAACTCCAGAGGAAGCTAGCAGAAGAAGAAAGGAGGGAGGGAGAAGTCAGAAGCTCATATTATTCATTCGAGGAAAGGCTATGTCGGGGGCGCCGATCATTAAGGGGATAAGTCAGTTTCCGAAACCTCCAATCATGATTGGTATAACTATGAAGAAAATCATTACAAAGGCATGTGCTGTAACGATAACATTATAAATTTGGTCATTTCCTAGAAGAGAGCCGGGTTGGCTTAACTCTGCTCGAATAAGAAGACTTAAGGCAGTCCCTACTATACCAGCTCAGGCACCAAATACTAAATAAAGGGTGCCAATGTCTTTATGGTTGGTTGAGAAGAATCAACGTGTAATTGCCACAGGTGAGGGGGGGGGTCCATAGATGCCTATGAATTGAGCATTTGATGTTCCCTTAGGATCTTAGGGAGAGGGGAAAAAAGAAGAGCCCAAAAAAATGTTTTGTTAATATTTTAATATTGTCACAATTTAGGCGTTGGGGGCGCCTATGACAGGCCAGCAGCCTAAAAACATAGAGGAGTGGCTAAGGTGGCTGAGTAAGCGGTGGATTGTAGCTCCATAGACAGAGGTTTGAGCCCTCTCCTTATCATAGTCCCGGGGTGTTAACACGTTAGATTGCAAATCTAAAGAAGCAGGTGGCATCCCTGCCGGGGCTTTTTTCCCGCCTTTTTGCGAGGCGCGGCGGGAAAAAAGACTAGACTGATGCTCGCTGGTTAGGGCGCTTAGCTGTTAACTAAGAGTTTGTAGGATCGAAGCCTACCAGTCTAGAAGGCTTTAGCTTAATTAAAGCGTCTGTTTTGCATATAGAAGATGTGGGTTGATGTCCCGTAAGTCTTATCAGAGACTGAGAGATTCTCACTCTCGCTTAGGGCTTTGAAGGCCCTTGGTCTAGATGTTAGCCTAAGTCTCTAAATAGTGAGGAGTGTTGCTAATGCTGGTGTTAAGGGGAGAAGGCAGATTGTTGTGGTGGTGGAGACGGCTAGGGGGAGGGTGAACTGTGTGGGGAGGAGACGTCAGGGGGTGGTCCCTGACAGGTTGTTGGGGGCGGATGTAAGGGTTATGGCATAGGAAAGGCGCAGATAAAAATAAAGGCTTAGGAGGGCGGAGAGGGCGGCGAAGGTGGCCGTGAGCCCGAGAGATTGCTTGGTTAATTCTTGTAGGATTAGCCATTTTGGTATGAAGCCTGTCAGAGGGGGGAGGCCGCCTAAAGAGAGGAGGAGGAGAGGCGTGAGGGCTGTGAGGGCGGGGGCTTTTGCTCAGGAGGTGGCGAGGGTATTTATGTTTGTAGCTTTATTAATTTTTAAGGTTAGGAAGATTGAAAATGTTATAATAAAGTAAGTGAGGAGGGTAAGGAAGGTGAGGGAGGGGGAGAAGCTTAGGGCTAAAATTATTCAACCAAGATGTGCAATAGATGAGTATGCGAGGATTTTACGTAGTTGGGTCTGGTTCAGGCCCCCTCACCCCCCAACGAGTGTTGACAGGAGGCCTAAAATGGTTAGGAGGGTGGGGTTAATTGGCTGAAGTTGCAGAAGGAGGGCAAAAGGGGCAATTTTTTGTCAGGTGGAGAGGACTAGGCCGGTGGCAAGGTCTAGTCCTTGTAGCACTTCTGGTAGTCAGGCATGGAGGGGGGCGAGGCCCACTTTGAGGGCGAGGGCTAGGGTAATTATTGTGGCGGGGAGGGGGTGGACAACTTGATAAATATCTCACTGGCCGGTTAATGATGCATTAGTAGTGCTAGCAAATATTAGTATTGCTGCCCCGGCAGCTTGGGTCAAGAAGTACTTGGTTGCAGCTTCAACTGCTCGGGGGTGGTGGTGTTGGGCTATTAAAGGAATAAAAGCGAGGGTGTTCATTTCTAAGCCTATTCAAGCAAGTAGTCAATGGGAGCTTGTGAGGGTAATTGTTGTGCCTAAGCCTAGGCCAAAAATAAGGGTAGCGAAGATGTATGGATTCATTAGTAAAGGAAGGATTTTAACCAACATTTTTGGGGTATGGGCCCAGAAGCTTAATTTAGCTGACTTTACTAGGAAGTGGTGTAGTGGAAGCACTAAGAGTTTTGATCTCTTCAGGTAGGGTTCGAGTCCCTTCTTTCTAAGGAGCTGGGGGGACTTTAACCCTCATTATTCACTCTATCAAAGTGGCCCTTTGCTTCAGGCACAACTCCTGGCCTATATTTGCGGGGGGAGCCCTGAGAACGCGATGGGAAGGGCAAGGTGTCAAATAACAAGGGCAAGGGTTAGAGGGAGGAAATTTTTTCAGATTAGGTGTATAAGTTGGTCGTATCGGAATCGGGGGTAGGAGGCCCGGACTCAGAGAAAAAGGGAGGAAAGTATTGCTGCCTTGATCATGAGGGAGGAGGAGGTTAGTTCTGGTGAGGCGTGGAAGAGGGAAGAGCCAAGGAAGAGGATGGCGGAGAGGGTGTTTATAAGAAGAATGTTGGCGTATTCAGCGAGAAAGAAGAGGGCGAAGGGACCCCCCGCGTACTCTACGTTGAAGCCTGAGACAAGTTCTGACTCACCTTCAGTGAGGTCAAAGGGGGCTCGGTTTGTTTCTGCCAATGTGGAAATGTATCATATCGCAGCGAGGGGTCAGGCAGGGAGGATAAGTCAGGCTGCTTCTTGGGCAGTGCTGAATGTTTGTAGGGTGAAGCCTCCTGTAAAAACGATTGCATTGAGGAGGATTAAACCTAGGCTCACTTCGTAGGAGATAGTTTGTGCGACAGCTCGTAAAGCCCCGATTAGTGCATATTTTGAGTTGGAGGCTCAGCCCGAGCCTAAAATAGAGTAAACTGCTAAGCTGGATAATGCGAGGACAAAAAGGACCCCAAGGTTTAGATCGGCAATGGGAAAGGGCAGTGGTATGGGGGCTCAGAGGGTAAGAGCCAGAGTTAGGGCAAGTATAGGGGTTAACAGGAAGAGGATAGGAGAGGAGGTGGAGGGGCGCACTGGCTCTTTTATGAAGAGTTTTAACCCATCTGCGATGGGTTGAAGGAGGCCGTAGGGGCCTACAACGTTGGGGCCTTTTCGCAACTGCATATAGCCTAAAACCTTTCGTTCCACGAGAGTAAGTAGTGCAACTGCTAGCAGTACGAAGATAATGAGGATTAAGGGGTTAATAATAAAGTTTAAAAGTGTGGAGATCATAGTTAAGAAGAGGATTTGAACCTCTGTGGGAAGGGCTTAGGCCTTTTGCAATTTCCGGGCTCTGCCATCTTAACAAGTCCTTTTTCTAGGACTGGCGGGTACGCCCTTTCGTCTGCTTTAGTTGACTTCATCAGATTAGGGGGAGGCGTGTCTACAATATGGGCCTCTCTTCTTCGGTCCTTTCGTACTAGAAGAAAACGTTTCATAGATAGAAACCGACCTGGATTGCTCCGGTCTGAACTCAGATCACGTAGGACTTTAATCGTTGAACAAACGAACCCTTAATAGCGGCTGCACCATTAGGATGTCCTGATCCAACATCGAGGTCGTAAACCCCCTTGTCGATATGGGCTCTAAAAGGGGATTGCGCTGTTATCCCTAGGGTAACTAGGTTCGTTGATCGGCATTGCCGGATCTTTTTGGTCAGAAATTCTGAAATTTAGAGCTGTGGCTCTTGATTATAGGAGGAGTCTCCCTTTCCACATGGGGGTTTTGTATTCCCCGCGGTCGCCCCAACCAAAGACGGAGGGCAGGGTCCAATTAGTTTAACCTTTTTATTTAGGGGGAGGGACATGGTCTGCTTGTAGTCTAAAGCTCCAAAGGGTCTTCTCGTCTTATGTGCGCATCCCCGCTTCTGCACGGGGAGATCAATTTCATTGACTAGGGAAAGGAGACAGTTAAGCCCTCGTGATGCCATTCATACGGGTCTTCATTTAAAAGACAAGTGATTGCGCTACCTTCGCACGGTCAGAATACCGCGGCCGTTAAACTGTGTGTCACCGGGCAGGCGGGACCTCTTATGGTTAAGCAAGAGGCGATGTTTTTGGTAAACAGGCGAGGCTTAAGATATTTTTGCCGAGTTCCTTCTCCCCCTTTTAGTCTTTCCGAGGGGCACGCCAGTGTGGGGGTAACGGTTAATACTGGAAGGTTTTCTAGTGAGTTATATTTAAGTCCAGTTCCCTCTTTGCTTGGGGCCGTTAATTCTCAGTGGGGGTTCGTTCTGATATACACTTGTGCTTGGAGAGAGTCGTGTCTCTTATTACTCATACTAGCATAATCTTTCCTACGTAAACGTAGGAGGGCCTGGTAGGCTAAGGGGGGTTGGAAGGGCTATCAGAATTAATGGCGGAGGGGGAGTGCTTGAGCTGTAACGCTTTCTCGTGGGGTGGCTGCTTTTAGGCCCACCGAAACACTTAGCCTTGAATTCATTATGATCCTTACCCACCTATGAAAGTTGTGTCTTTTTTAAAGGAGCTGTGCCTCCTTTAACTAACTCTCTTAACTTCTTTTGCTCTGGTGTTAGGGAGGGCCAATAGCGAAGGGAGAAGAGAAGAGGCTGAACTTCTATTCATTTCTCAGGCAACCAGCTATAACTAAGTTCGATAGGCTTGTCACCACTACTCGAAGCTCTTCCCACTCTTTTGCCACAGAGACGGGTGCGTCCTCTACATTAGACTGTCTTGGAGTAGCTCACTTAGTTTCGGGAAATTGAACTAAAAGTCATTTCGCTCAGGTGTTACTTGCTAATTCATGATGCAAAAGGTACGAGGGGGTGTCTCTGCTTTTTTATGCTTCACTGGGCTGTTTCATTTCTCTTTCAGCGTTCCCTTGCGGTACTTTTTCTATTGCGCCTATAGGTTCTTTTTCTGTCTCCCATACTAAAGAGGTAAAATGGTTTAGTTTAATTCATTAAGGGTATTAGGGGGTAGTAATGTGTGAAGGATGTAGGTAGTTGAGAGGGCTAGCTATTGGGCGTCAGGGCGACCCGATTTGCACGGGTGGTTTCTCAGTGTAAGGGGGATGCTTTTCTGTCTAAGCTACGCTCTGGTTCTCCAAGTGCACCTTCCGGTACACTTACCATGTTACGACTTGCCTCCCCTTTGTACAAGTAGCTTTTTAAGTTATAAACGTAAAGTGTTTGGGGAGAGTGACGGGCGGTGTGTGCGCGCTTCAGGGCCAGTTTCAGCAAAACACTCTATTTTCTGCTTACTGCTAAATCCTCCTTCTAATGTACATTTCATTACATTGTCCGTATGCCCTGCATTAGGGAATGTAGCCCATTTCTTCCCCTCTCATATGCTACACCTCGACCTGGCGTTTTGAGTTATACTGACTCTGCTTACTATAGGGCCTTCACAGGGTAAGCTGACGACGGCGGTATATAGGCGGGAGGAACAAGGGAGGGTGAGGTTTAACGGGGGTTATCGGTTCTAGAACAGGCTCCTCTAGGTGGGTCTAAAGCACCGCCAAGTCCTTTGGGTTTTAAGCTGATGCTCGTAATTCCCTGGCGGATAGTGGGTGTAGAAGTTTATCAAAGTTTACGGCTGAGCATAGTGGGGTATCTAATCCCAGTTTGTTCCTCAGCTTTCGTGGGGTCAGGAGGGTTAAAGCCACTTTCGTGGGGGGGGCTTCTTACTCTCGTAAGCGTATAACGGCTTTGAAAGCGTTCGGCTTTAGTTTATGTTATCCCTAACCACTCTTTACGCCGGCACCTATCAACTTAGGCCTCTCGTATAACCGCGGTGGCTGGCACGAGTTTTACCGGCCTTATCTAGCCTTAACTAAGTCAAGTTTTCACTTATGGTTTAATGTTTATCACTGCTGAATTCCCTTGAGGGTGTGGCTAAGCAAGGTGTCATGGGCGGGGGCAAAATTGTGGGCCTGATACCAGCTCCTTGTTCCCAAACAGGGAACTGTGGGGCATTCTCACAGGGGCGCGGATACTTGCATGTGTAAGTCTGGCTAGAGCTGATAGGAAAGTCAGGACCAAGCCTTTGTGCTCCCGAAACGTCTCTAGGGTTTATCTTAACATCTTCAGTGTTATGCTTTTTGGTTAAGCTACGTTAGC